AGCGAGGTGGCTGAGTGTTAGGCGATAGATTGTAAATCTATAAACGAATTTATTTCTCTCGTTAGGCTTTGTGGTGTAAATTAGCATATTGGGTTGCAACCCCGAAGATGTGGTGAGAGCTACCTTAGCTTTAAGGTTTAAGAGATTAAGACTCTTATTTGAAACTTTGAAGGCTGCTAGTTTTTTTAACTTAAAACCTTAGAATGGCAGAAGAACAACAAGAGGGGATAGAAGTGGGGATAGGTTAATAAATGAAATTGATATTAGTGTTGAATTTATTGGGAGGGTAGGCGAACTTTTCATTTTAGGTGCTGACAAGGTTAGAGAAGTTATAATGATACGTAAGTAGTAGAAAAGTGTGATTAAGGCTCTGAATAGAAGAACAGAGAGTCATACAAGTGATTTAGTGTTTACTAAAGATTGAATTACCATCATTTTTGGGAGGAAGCCTAGGAAGGGGGGCAAGCCTCCTAAGGATAGTATGGCAAAGAATACTGTAATTTTTGTTAGTGTGGATTGGTGGGTGAGTCTAGATGTTTGTTTAAAGTGGAAGATTTGTTGCGAGTGTATAATTGAAACTACTCTTGAGGTGACGATTCTATAAATTATAAAATAGTTGATCCATATTGGAGTTCTAAAGTAAATAGCTGCTAATATTCAAGCTATGTGATTAATTGAGGAGTAGGCTATAATTTTACGTATTAAAGTTTGATTTAAGCCGCCTAATCTTCCTACGAGAGCTGATATTATAGAAGACACAAATACGATATACGTTATGCTTCTAATTGAGAGGTAAGATAGTATTAGTATGGGGGCGATTTTCTGGATTGTTATGAGTATAATACATTGAAGCCACCCAATTCCTTGTATTACAGAGGGGAACCAGAAGTGTACTGGGGCGGCTCCTATTTTTAATAGTAGGGCGCATAGAATTATAAAATTTGGTTTTAAAGAGAAAAGGAGCAAGGCCGGCCTTCTAGCTAGGATAATAGAAGATCCTAGGGCTTGAATTAGGAAATATTTTAGGGCAGCTTCAGAGGAATAAATATTTGATTTTGAAGAGATCAGGGGAATAAAAGAGAGAAGGTTTAGTTCTAACCCTAATCATGCACTGAATCATGAAGGTGAAGACAGGGCGATAAAAGCTCCTAAAAGAAGGGTAAATATAAATAGAATTCGAGAAGGAGATAAAGTCATAATTAAAAAGAGAAGGTGCCTTCATAGACGGGGTATGAGCCCATAAGCTTAGTTTAGCTTATCTTTTTATGTTTTGGTGTATAGGCACATAAAGTTTTGATCTTTAGAGAATTGGTGCAATTCCATTAAATATAAAGTTTCAGTGGGATAATAACGGAGAGGCTGTCTCTCATTACTCGCCCTATCAAGACGATCTTTTTATCAAGCACGTTATTTATATGTTACTTAATAAAAAAATAAGTTAATAAATAACAAAATATATTCATGTATAGAATTTAGAACTTACTTGGGCGTGGTTTCATTATTTTTTCCTTAAAAAATAGTCTTAAAATTAGGTCCATAAAGTCTGGTAAGGGAAAAAATTATTACTGAATTAAAAGTTCAATCAATTTTTTTTTTTTCGGGGTGAAAAAAGTTAATTTTGTTGTCCTTTTATATCTATTATATGATGTATATACCTTATTTAATTTTAAAATTTATATATAATTAAAACTTATAAATTAAATTCAGAATTGAATAATATATTAAAAATACCCTCTTTTGGGACTATTACTTATCAGTTCGAGAAAATAAGTAATAGTAGATAGAGGGTATTTTTAATTATTACAGATCGAAGATCTTTTCTAAATATTCTAATAATAAGGTATATATTGGCAGATATAGGCATTTATTTAACTGAGTTATACTGTAATTAAATGAAAAATATTATTTACAGATATCAAATTTAGGAAATACGCTGCAATAATAAAACTTTTTATTAACTACATTCAGATAATTAATTATAAAGTCTTATATGTAAATTCTTATAATTAAACATTAATTAAATATTTGGGGAATAATGAATCTTTCATATTATAATATTTAATTATATTATATTATTTCCCAGCGATAATATGTTCAAATAATAAAATGGTCACGTTAATTTATGTTTATAATTGTGACTAAATAAGCATACCATTTATTTAAATACTTGGTAATAAAATGCATCCTATTTATCGTACAATAGGCTTTTTTTGAACAAGTATGAGTTATAATTCAATGTAAATGTCTACACATTAAAAAAATATTAAAAGTTCTAAAATATTTACAAAGCTATAAGTATAATTGCTTAATTTAAAGAAATAGATGAATTTTTATAATAAGTGGGATTATAAGCTGGAAGATATTACTCTTAATATGATGATCAGTTAATTCTTATTAATTTATTTTAAATTCTATTTATTAAAAGTTCTAAAATATTTACAAAGCTATAAGTATAATTGCTTAATTTAAAGAAATAGATGGATTTTTATAATAAGTGGGATTATAAGCTGGAAGATATTACTCTTAATATGATGATCAGTTAATTCTTATTAATTTATTTTAAATTCTATTTATTAAAAGTTCTAAAATATTCACAAAAGTTTTTTTTATACGTGCTTGAAATATTAGTCTGTTTTAGGCTATAAAAGTTTGATCCTTGCTTGAATCTTTGCTATTAAGTTGATGTACATGTAAGTTAAGTCGGGGGATTTATTTAATTTAAAATAAAAGTTTCTGTTCTCAGTACAAAGAATTGGTTAATTTAATGAAATTGAACTAGCAATTTTAATAATTCAGGCTAAATTTGTGCCAGCAGCTGCGGTTAGACTGATAGGGTAAGTGAAGGTATGTAAGTAGATGGTTAGAATTGTAACTTTATTAGGGTATTTTATTATAAAGATAAAGGGTGAAATCTGGTGTTGTTAAGTAATAGAATTTAGTTTTAAAGGGTTTTGAGGCCATTAAGGTTTTGGTATAGAACAGGATTAGATACCCTGTTATACAAAGTTAAAAGTTAATCTCTTGAGTAGTAAACAGTTATATTCTTGAAACTTAAAGGATTTGGCGGTATCTTAGTCTTGTTAGAGGAACCTGTTCTGTAAACGATACACCACGAATTATCTTACTTTCTCTTGTATCTCAGTTTGTATACCGCCATTGTCAGGTAGTTTTTATAAAAATCTATTGTAAGAATTGTTAGTTAATATATTAGGTCAAGGTGCAGCTAATGGGAGAGTAGTTAATGGGTTACATTAACATTGGTTTATAACGGATAGGGAGGATAAGGCTTCTTTGAAGGTGGATTTAATAGTAATTGTTGTTTAATAAGCTGTACTGATAGAAGCTCTAAGATATGTACACATCGCCCGTCGCTCTCACTTTAATGTGAGATAAGTCGTAACATAGTAGGTGTGTTGGAAAATATACCTAGAATTAATGGATTGTAGCTAAATTTAAGCGCTTCACTTACGCTGAAGAGATCGTCTTGTGGCGCTATCTAATAGTTAATTCTTATTAGGGTTTGTTAAGTTTAAGGGTTATTAAATACAAATTATTGGTGTATTTATTTGGTTAGTAAAAGAATTGAATATCAATTGTTAGATGATAGTGTAGAAGTATTGTAAAAGAAAGTTTAGTTGTAGTATTTTTATTAAAAGAAGTATTTAAAATGTGTACCTTTTGTATCAGGGACAGACAATTTATTTGTTGTATAGATTAAATCCCGAAATAATAGGAGCTACTCTATAATAATTTTTTGCGTGGCAAAGTAATATTAAATTGTAGAATAGTAATGATATTTTAATCGACTGTTATATATCTGGTTCCTTCTGAGAAAAATTTAATTTTAAAGGTAGTTTAAAAAAATTATTTTTTTAGTGCGGGAGGTATGAGCTTTTCGTATAATTATATATTAGAAATGGAGTTTATTTGAATTTAGTTTGGCTTAAAATCAGCTGTGTTAATAGGACGTTTTAGTTAAGGTTGTGTTTTATTAAAATTTATATGTTTTTATATGTGCTTAAGGAGGATTGTAGTTTATTTTTAAATCTTTAGTTAAAATGTTTGTATTAGTAGGGTTAAGTTTGTTTAATTAATGAACAAGTTGTCATTAGGTCTTTAATGGTTTATTGGTGTATAAGAGGAACTCGGCAAAAATAACTCTTGCCTGTTTATCAAAAACATGTCTGTATGATTTATTAATATAAAGTCTGGCCTGCCCACTGAAGTTATTTAAAGGGCCGCGGTAATTTGACCGTGCGAAGGTAGCATAATCAGTAGTCTTTTAATTGGAGGCTGGAATGAATGGTCGGACAAGGAGTTAGCTGTCTTTTATATAAAGTTTGAATTTTACTTTTAAGTGAAAAGGCTTAAATGAATTAGGGGGACGATAAGACCCTATAAAACTTTACAAGCAAAGATTTGTATTTTTTAAATTAAAGTATAACGTTATGTACTGTTCTGTTTGTTATGTTGGGGCGACAAAGATATAATAAGTAACTGTTAATTTTATTGAATAGTGATAATTAGTTTAATTGATCCTCTCTTAGAGATTACAAGATTAAGTTACTTTAGGGATAACAGCGTAATTTTCTCTGAGAGTTCTTATCGACGGGAATAGTTGCGACCTCGATGTTGAATTAAGATTTCCTTTAGGTGAAGCAGTTTAAGGGGTAGGTCTGTTCGACCTTTAAAATCTTACATGATTTGAGTTCAAACCGGTGTGAGCCAGGTTGGTTTCTATCTTTTATTTGTTATAAAGTTGTCTTAGTACGAAAGGATTGGTCAACTGGAATAATTTTTTTAAAATGAGTAATTTTAATTTGATCACCTTGGCAGATGAATGTATTGGATTTAGGATCCTTTTATATAGTGGAATACTATAGGTGATGTGTAGGGCCTGAGTGTATTAACAAGTGGCGGCCCTTAAATAAGAATTATAAGGTTGTCTAAGTTAGTTGGTTATTTAATTTTGGTTATTTTTGTCCTTGTAGCTGTAGCTTTTTTGACATTACTTGAGCGTAAGATTTTAGGTTATATCCAAATTCGTAAGGGTCCTAATAAGGTTGGATTTATAGGATTGCTTCAGCCTTTCGCTGATGCTGTTAAGTTGTTTACTAAAGAGCAAACTTTTCCTACAATATCTAATTTTATTCCTTATTATTTATCTCCTGTTTTTAGGTTGTTTGTTGCTCTTTTGGTATGGCTTGTGATACCATATGAGACTGGTTTGATTAGGTTTAATATAAGAGTTCTTTTTTTTTTATGTTGTACTAGGTTGGGGGTGTATTCTACCATGAGGGCTGGATGGGCTTCAAATTCTAAGTATGCTTTATTAGGGTGTTTACGAGCAGTTGCTCAGACTATTTCGTATGAGGTGAGGTTGGCTTTAATTCTTTTAAGTGCATTGTTTTTAGTAGGGGGTTTCGATTTAACTTTGTTTGTCGATCTTCAGCGTTATGTGTGGTTTGGGGTATTTGCTTTCCCTTTAGGTTTACTTTGGTTTGCTTCATGTTTAGCTGAAACTAATCGCACTCCTTTTGACTTTGCTGAGGGTGAGTCTGAGCTTGTGTCTGGGTTTAATACTGAGTATAGAAGGGGAGGATTTGCTCTTATCTTTATGGCTGAGTATGGTAGAATTCTTTTTATAAGAGTATTGTTTGCAATTATTTTTCTGGGAAGGGATTTGGTAAGATTTTTTTTCTATTTTAAGGCTATGTTTATTAGGTTTTGCTTTATTTGGGTTCGAGGTACTTTACCTCGGTTCCGTTATGATAAGCTTATGTATTTAGCTTGGAAAAGCTTTCTCCCAGTTGCTTTAAATTATGCTATTTTTTTTATAGGGTTAAAGATTATGCTAGAAGTTTTTATAATATAGTTTGTATAAATATTAGGATTAAGATTATTAAGAGAGTCGAACTCTTTTCTGATGCTTTCAAAACATCTACTTTACCTGAAAAGATAAATAATCAATCTAGGAGCTTATCTCATATTATTAAAGTAAGCGGGTTAACAATATAGTAGGCGAAGTATAGGACTGTAAGGATTTGACCTGTTAACACATAAGGGTCTTCTACTGGGCGAGCTCCGATTCAAGTTAATAGTATAACGATAACTACTATTGTTCAAAATATAAATTGGTTGAGGGGGTAGAAAGTTAATCTTCGGAACTTAGCCTTATGAGTGAAAGGTAGGATGAAGAGAATGGCTACTGATATAGCTAGCGCGATTACTCCCCCTAGCTTGTTGGGGATCGATCGTAAAATGGCGTAGGCAAATAAGAAGTATCACTCTGGTTGAATATGGGCCGGGGTTACTAACGGGTTGGCGGGAATGAAATTATCTGGATCTCCTAGTAGGTAAGGGTTTAGGAGGGTTAAAATCACTAATGCAGCTACTATTACTAGAAATCCTACGATGTCTTTGAATGAAAAGTAAGGGTGGAAGGGGACTTTGTCGACTTGGCTTGAGATTCCTAAGGGGTTATTAGAGCCTGTTTGATGTAAAAATAAGATGTGGACTAGAGTAGCAGCTGCTACTACGAATGGAAATAAAAAATGAAATGTAAAAAATCGCACTAATGTGGCATTATCAACAGCAAATCCTCCTCAAATTCATTGAACTAAATAGGTACCAACATATGGGATAGCAGAAAATAGGTTTGTAATAACTGTAGCACCTCAGAAAGATATCTGCCCTCAGGGAAGGACATACCCTAAGAAGGCTGTTGCTATTACTAAGAATAAAATAATAACTCCAACTGATCAGGTATGAAGATATATAAAGGACCCGTAGTATATTCCTCGTCCGATGTGTATATACAAGCAGATAAAGAAAAAAGAAGCTCCGTTGGCGTGGAGGGTCCGAAGTAGTCATCCATAGTTTACATCTCGGCAGATATGAGCAACTCTTGAGAAGGCTAAGTCGATATGAGCTGTGTAATGTATGGCCAGGAATAGCCCTGTGGCAATTTGAATCACTAAGCATAGGCCTAAAAGGGACCCAAAGTTTCATAAAATTGAAATGTTAGCTGGGGTAGGGAGATCTACAAGAGCGCCATTGGCAATTTTAAAAAGGGGGTGTCTTTTACGTATTGGTGTTGTCATTACGATAGTCGCAGTGGTCCGAAAAAGGTTGAAGTAATTTTTACTACTACAATAAGGGTTAGTAGTAGATATAAGATGACAAAGAGAGTTAAATTTATTGATGAGGGGTTGTAGATTATTCTTAAATTATGTTGTGTGGAGTAGAAGAGTTGTGCTGTTGTTAGGAATGACCTTTCTACGGTTTGCTTGAGAGAGGGTAAGAATGGGTCTATGATCATAAAGGTCGGTAGACTGGTTAAGGCTCCCCCTAGGAGTACTGAGGTTGGGACGGAGAGGGCAAAGGGTTCATTAGATGCTAAGGAGGCCACGTAAATAAATAAGACTAATATAGCTCCAAGAAAAATAAGGAATAAAATATATGAAAATCATATATGTTTAGATAGAAGACCTGAGGCTAGGCAAATTAGTACTGTTTGGGTGAGTAAGGTTAGTCCTATGGCTAGTGGATGTATTATTCGGGTGAATGAAATTGAGATGACAGCAGTAATAGTGGAGCAGTAAAATAGTAAAGAAATATCAGAGAATAGTTTAATGTGAGAATATTAGTTTTGGGGACTAAAGATGGGAGGGCTCTCTTCTCTGATGTTTTGAGAAAATATATTTCATTTTCGATTTACAAGACCGGAGTTTTATTTAAACTATCAAAACAATGGCAATTCTAAGAGTATTTTCTTTAACATCTTTGTTGAGTTTTTTTTGTGGTCTTTTGGCTTTTGTTGGAGCTCGTAAGCATTTACTCAATACTTTACTGAGACTTGAGTTTATTATGTTAAGAATTTTTTGGTTTATATCAAGTATTATTGTAAATTTTGGGGGAGACTGCTACTTTTTACTTTTTTTTCTGACGTTAGCAGCGTGTGAGGGTGCATTAGGTTTGGCTTTGTTGGTGTCTATTGTGCGAAGGCATGGTAATGATAATTTTAGTAGGTTTAGTGTTCTTCAATGTTAAAGTTTATCTTTTTTAGTGTATTGATATTATTTAGTGCTAGGAGATGGGTTAGGGTTCAGCTTTTGCTTTTTTTAGGTAGGCTTTTATTTGCTTTGTTTAGGGTTAACAGGTTTCATATAGGAGCGTTAGGGTTTGGTTTTGGTGTTGACTCTATCGGATATATTCTTATCCTGCTTAGGTTCTGGATTATAGCTTTGGTCGTAGGAGCGAGTCAGAAAGTAAAAGATTCTATAAATTTTCATTCGGTTTTTTTAGTAATAAATTTGCTTTTGTTAGTGAGTTTGCTTTTAACCTTTTCATGTACTGATTATCTTTTATTTTATATTTGTTTTGAAAGTTCTTTAATTCCGACTTTAATTTTAATTCTTGGCTGAGGGTACCAGCCCGAGCGGTTGCAAGCTGGGGTTTACATGTTATTTTATACTTTGTTTGCATCTTTACCTCTTTTAGTTTCTTTGCTGATAGTTTATAGGTCGGGAGGAACTCTGATTATTGGTTTATCTTCTTTAGAAAGTTGTTCTGTTTTGGTTTATGGTTTGTGGTATCTTGCTACTGTTTTTGCTTTTATTGTTAAGTTGCCTATATTTTTAGTACATTTGTGGCTTCCTAAGGCCCATGTCGAGGCGCCTGTCGCCGGGTCAATAATTTTGGCTGGGGTTTTACTGAAGCTTGGGGGGTATGGGTTGCTACGAGTTCTTCCTTTGTTTCTTAAGATAGGCTCAAAGTTGTCTTGAATTTGAGTGAGAGTAGGAGTATTAGGAGGAACTATCGTTAGTTTAATATGTTTACGGCAGACGGATATCAAGGCTTTAATTGCGTACTCTTCTGTGGCTCATATGGGGTTGGTTCTGTGCGGCTTAATAGTTTTCAGTTGGTGGGGTCTTGGGGGGGCCGTAGCAGTTATGGTAGGCCACGGCCTTTGTTCTTCTGGTTTATTTTGCTTAGCCAATATAGCTTATGAGCGAGTTGGTTCTCGTAGTCTTTTAGTTAGGAAGGGTCTGTTGAATTTCATACCTAGGATGGCCTTATGGTGATTTTTATTAAGAGCTGGTAATATGGCTGCCCCCCCTACTCTCAATTTGTTGGGGGAAGTTAGTTTAATTTTAAGAGTTGTTAGTTGGTCTAAAGTTTCTATAATTGCAGTTGGTCTTCTTTCTTTTTTTAGGGCAGCTTACACTTTGTATATATTTTCTTTAAGTCAGCATGGGAAGTTTTTTAATTCTTTATTTTCCTGTTGTTCTGGTAAGGTACGAGAATATCTAGTGTTAGCTTTACACTGGGTGCCTTTAAACATTATAATTTTAAAAAGAGGCTTGCTTATACACTTGGTGTGCTCAGATAGTTTAAGTAAAACGTTGGTCTGTGGATCCAAAGATATAATTTTTGTTATTTTGGGCAGTGTTATGGGCTATTAAAATAAATTTAACTAGAATAGTATTTTTAATAATTTTATCTATTAGAGCAATATTGTCTTCTTTATTTATGCTTTATTCTGGGGGGTCATACTTTATTGAGTGGGAAATTTTAACTTTGAATTCTTGTTCTTTGGAGATGGCTTTAATTATTGACTGGATGTCTATAATGTTTATGGCTTTTGTTACTTTTATTTCTTCAATAGTTCTTTTTTATAGGGGGGCTTATATAGGGGGGGATAGTAATATAAATCGTTTTATATATCTTGTTCTGGGGTTTGTGACTTCAATGGCGTTTTTGATTATTAGTCCGAATTTAGTAAGAATTTTAATTGGGTGGGATGGGTTAGGTTTAGTTTCTTATGCGCTGGTTATTTACTACCAAAATGAAAAGTCAGCTAATGCAGGTATACTAACCGCACTATCTAACCGAGTAGGGGATGTAGCAATTTTGCTTAGAATTGCTTTAATGTTTAATTTAGGGGGTTGAAATTTTCTTTTTTATAGGGGGGGACTTGAGATTCGTGATATTAGGGGTCTTTGTGCTTTAGTAGTATTAGCAGGGATAACTAAAAGGGCACAGATTCCTTTTTCTGCGTGATTGCCGGCAGCTATGGCTGCTCCTACGCCAGTGTCAGCTTTAGTTCATTCTTCTACTTTAGTAACGGCAGGGGTGTATCTTCTTATTCGGTTTAGGGGGGCTTTAAGGGGTACTCTTGTGCAGACAGTGCTCTTATTGTTAGCTAGCTTAACTATATTTATGGCGGGGCTTGGTGCTAATTTTGAGATAGACCTTAAGAAAATTATTGCTTTGTCCACTTTAAGTCAGCTTGGGGTGATAATGAGAATTTTGGCCATAGGGTGGCCGGAGTTGGCTTTCTTTCATTTATTGGCACATGCTTTGTTTAAGGCTCTTCTTTTTATATGTGCTGGGGCTATTATTCATAGTGTAGGGGATTATCAGGACATTCGTATAATAGGGGGGTTGGTTAGATTTATACCGTTAAGTGTTATGAGTATTAATTTAGCTAATTTGGCTTTATGTGGGACTCCCTTTTTGGCTGGGTTTTATTCGAAAGATCTAATTCTGGAGGTAGCCTTTTTGAACCCCTTAAATGAGTTTTGTTTTTGGCTTTTAGCCGGGGCTACCGGTCTTACTGTGTGTTATAGGTTTCGGTTCATTTTTTTTAGTTTAAGGGGGGATTATAATCTTAGTTCTGCAAGAGCCGTAAGGGATGAGGATTCAACTATAACTTGGCCTATGGTAGGTCTAGGAATTGGGGCCGTTGTAGGGGGAGCCTGTTTGTCTTGGTTAATTTTCCCATCCCCTTGCATAATTTGTTTAAGGTTGGATTTTAAACTTCTTGCTTTGATTGTAAGGGTTTTAGGAGGTACGTTAGGGTATTTGTTAAATATAATAGTAGTTAATTATACTTTAAAATCTTTAGGTAGATATAATTTAGTTATTTTTGCGGGGTCTATATGGTTTATACCATTCCTTTCTACTTATGGGGTGAGAAGTTCTTTTCTTCTCCTTGGAGCTTCTTACCACCAGTCGGGGGACAGGGGTTGATCTGAATACTATGGGGGTCAGGGGGCTTATGATTTTTTTTCGAAGGTTTCTAGATATCTTCAAGTAGCACAGGATAATAATGTTAAGATTTATATAGTGGTGTTAGTGATATGGCTAGTTGGTTTACTTATCGTTATCTACTTAGGTAGCTTAAAGTTAGAGCGTTACATTGAAGCTGTAAATGTGACAATATTGTCCTTAGGTGTTTTTAAAAGGGGTGAAACCTTTAGTTTTACAACGAAAATGTAACGTGTTTTTTACACTATAATAACAAGAGTAGAAACGGATTCAAACCGCTTAAGAGGGAAGTTAGAAGCTTCTTCTTGCTGCAGCCTACTCCCTTAGTTAGAATATAAATTCAATCGTACCATTAACAGTGGTATGCCTCTCTTTGGCTTTAACTAATTATTAACTAAGGGCAACTTGAGTTGCCAGAGTTTAGGCCGAAACTAAATGCGACATTCGCTTCTTAGTTAAAGTTAGCTCTTAGAGAGCACCCTCTGAATGCAACCCAGATATCATCTTTGACTATAACTTCTAGTCTGCTCATTCAAGAGCACCTTGGTCTCATTCATGGTAAAGGCCGGCTAGAAGGATTACAAGAAAGAAGATTCCTGTGAATATTCAGGTACTAATATTAGTTATATTGATAATAGAAGCTAGTGGTAGAAGGAGAGTGATTTCTACATCAAAGATAAGGAAAATAACGGCAATTAGGAAAAACCGTAGAGAAAAAGGAAGTCGGGCGGACCCCTTTGGGTCAAACCCGCATTCAAAAGGAGAGTTTTTTTCTCGGTCAGTAATCGTTTTTTTTGCTAGGATAGAAGATAGAATTATAACAACGGCTGCAATAACTAAAATTATAACTGTAAGAATGGATGCTAAAAGAATTATTTTTCCTGGGTATCCCAGACTTATTGGTTGGAAGCCAATTATACTTTTTATATTAGAAAAATAAATTATCCTCCTCACCAGTAGATTGAAATATACAAGAAAAGTCATACCACGTCTACAAAATGTCAATATCAAGCAGCAGCTTCAAAGCCGAGGTGATGTTTTGCTGAGAAGTGGCATATATATATTCGGTATAAACATACTATTAAAAATCTAGATCCGATAATTACGTGAAGTCCATGAAATCCTGTGGCTACAAAGAAGGTAGCCCCGTAGACTGAGTCGGCAATTGTAAATGGGGCTTCAATGTATTCTAGGGCTTGCAGGGCTGTAAAGTAAAGTCCTAACACTACCGTTAGCCCTAACCTTTGCAGGGCTTGGGAATGATTGGACTCTAGAAGGGCGTGGTGTCTTCATGTGACAGTTGCTCCCGACGCTAGCAAAATAGCTGTGTTTAGTAAGGGGATCTGGAAGGGGTTGAAAGGTTGGATCCCTGCTGGAGGTCAGCATCTACCAAGTTCTACAGTAGGGGAGAGCCTTCTGTGGAAAAAGGCTCAGAAAAAAGAAAAGAAAAAAAGTACTTCAGAAGTAATAAATAAGATTATCCCTCATTGAAGCCCTGTTATAACGCGCGATGTGTGCAGTCCTTGGTATGTGCCTTCTCGTGTAACGTCTCGTCACCATTGGACTATTGTTAAAACTGTTGCTACTAGCCCTAGAAGCAGTAGGTCGATATTAAATTGGTGGAACCATTTTACTAGGCCCGTTGTTAGTATTATTGCTCTAATAGAACCAGTAAGAGGTCAGGGACTTATGTCCACTAGGTGGTATGTATGATGTCCGTGTGTTGACATTAGTTTACTTCTCTAGCATATAGAGTTCTTAACACGGCAAATACATAAGATTGAATTACAGCTACCGCTGATTCTAGTAGTAATAGCAGAATTTGAGAGATTAAAAGTAAGTATACTAGGGAGGTTGACAGGGATGGGCCTGTTCTACTTAATAATGTTAGGAGAAGATGCCCAGCGATTATATTAGCTGCTAGCCGCACAGCTAACGTGCCTGGACGAATAATGTTTCTTACAGTTTCAATTAATACTATAAAAGGCATTAAGGGACCGGGGGTTCCTGTGGGAACCAAGTGGGCAAATATATGTTGTGTATGGTGAAGTCACCCAAATACTATAAATGAAATCCATAAAGGTAAAGCAAGTGTTAAAGTTATAGTTAAATGTCTAGTTCTTGTGAATACATAAGGTAGTAGTCCCAGTGAGTTATTGAATACGATTAATCTAAATAACCTTACAAAAATAATTGTTCCCCCAGGGTTAGCAGGTCCTAGGAGAGTTTTAAATTCTTTGTGCAGAGTAGTTGTAATTATAGATCATAGAAGAGATCATCGGGAGGGAACAAATCAAAAGACATAAGGAATAAATAAAAGGCCTAAAAGCGTAGAAAGTCAGTTTAAAGATAAGTTTATAATTCTAGAAAGGGGGTCAAAGCTGGAGAATAGGTTTGTTATCATTTTCAATTAAGTCGAGATGGTCTTAGGGGTTTAAGCTGGGCTTCTATTTTTACAGGAGGTTTAATAAAATAATTAGAAATTAGAAAGAATATAAAGACTAGGGAAAAGAATCCAAATAAGTTAAGTCATATTAGAGGGGCTATTTGTGGGATTTTAAAATATCATAATTTGATAATTCAGGCTTGACAAGTCTGCGTTATACTTTAACTAATTTTAAGTCATTAGAAGTAGGCGCGGGTACTATAATAGGTTTAAAAGACCTACACTTGCTTTCAGTCATCTAATGAAGCTTCCCTGGTTGATGAAATTCAATCTAGGAAAGATTTGATTGAAGTTCTTTCTACTACAATAGGTATAAACCTGTGGTTTGCACCACAGATTTCAGAGCATTGCCCAAAGAATAGACCTGGCCGGTTAACTGTGAATCTAATTTGATTTAGTCGTCCCGGTACAGCATCGGCTTTTACTCCAAGGGCAGGGATTGTTCATGAATGAATAACATCAGCAGCAGAAACTAGTATACGGACCTGTGTGTTTATTGGGAGCACAGTTCGATTATCTACGTCTAGTAAGCGGAATCCTGAGTCTCCTAATTCATTTCTAGGAATTATATATGAGTCGAATTCGACTTGAAGAAAGTCTGAGTATTCATATCTTCAGTATCATTGATGGCCAATTGCTTTGATTGTCACTCTCGGGGTATTTACTTCATCTAGAAGGTATAAGAGTCGAAGAGAGGGTAGAGCAATAAAAATTAAAATTACTGCAGGGAGAATAGTTCAAATTACTTCAATAGTTTGTCCTTCTAATAGGAAACGGTTGGTTAATTTATTAAAGAATAAGGAGCCTAATATGTAGCCTACTAGGGTTGTAATTAAAATTAATACTAGCATGGCGTGGTCATGGAAGAAGGTTAGTTGCTCTATAAGAGGGGATGCTCTATCTTGTAATCCAAGGGCTGATCATGTTGCCATTAATTCTAAAAGAAATTATAAATTTCCTATCAGGAGCTTAAATCCAGTGCAATGGTCTGCCATTTTAGAAGTTAGTAATTATAGGGATTTCTATATATCTATGGTCAGCAGGGGGTAAGTTATGCTGTCACTCGATGGAAGTAGGGAGGAAAAGGGAGAATATTGCCGGTCGGGCTGAAGTTAGAGCTTCTCAAACAATTATTACAAATCCTATTACGGCAATTAGTGAGATAGTTGACCCGATGGAAGATACTACATTTCATGTGGTGTAGGCATCTGGGTAGTCCGAATACCGTCGTGGTATGCCGTTTAGGCCTAAAAAGTGTTGAGGGAAGAATGTAATGTTTACTCCAAGGAACATTGTTATAAAGTGTATTTTTATTCATCTTGGTTTTAGTGATAAGCCTGTGAAAAGGGGGAATCAATGAGCGATACCGGCGAAAATTCCAAATACTGCTCCTATAGAGAGGACATAGTGGAAATGAGCTACTACATAATAAGTGTCATGGAGGATAATGTCAATCGAAGAGTTTGCCAGGACGACTCCTGTTAAGCCTCCTACTGTAAATAGGAATACAAATCCTAGTGCTCATAATAGAGAAGGTCTGTATGTAAATTGGGTTCCATGGAGTGTTCCAAGTCATCTAAATACTTTAATGCCTGTGGGGACGGCAATAATTATAGTAGCAGATGTAAAGTATGCTCGTGTATCTACGTCTATACCTACTGTAAATATATGGTGGGCTCAGACAACAAATCCTAGAACTCCAATTGCTATTATAGCGTAAACTATCCCTAAGGTCCCGAAGGCTTCTTTTTTCCCTGATTCCTGGTTAATAATATGAGAGATTATTCCAAAGGCGGGTAAAATTAAAATGTAGACTTCTGGGTGCCCAAAGAATCAGAACAAATGTTGATAGAGGATGGGATCTCCTCCTCCTGCCGGGTCAAAAAATGAAGTGTTAATATTTCGGTCAGTTAATAGTATAGTAATTGCTCCGGCTAATACAGGTAGAGAGAGAAGTAGTAGAATAGCTGTTAGGAAAACTGACCAGACAAATAAAGGTATTCGGTCTAATGTTATACCTCTTCTTCGTATATTGATAACTGTAGTTATAAAATTAACGGCTCCTAGGATCGAGGAAACTCCAGCTAGATGAAGAGAAAAAATACCAAGGTCAACTGAAGCTCCTGCATGGGCAATACCAGCTGATAAAGGGGGGTAGACTGTCCATCCAGTCCCCACCCCTCTTTCCACTATTCCTCTTGAGAGTAGTAGGGTTAGAGAGGGCGGGAGAAGTCAGAATCTTATGTTATTTATTCGGGGAAATGCTATGTCTGGGGCCCCTAGTATTAAGGGTACTAGTCAGTTTCCAAATCCTCCAATTAAAATAGGTATTACTATAAAGAAAATTATTACAAAAGCGTGAGCTGTGACAATAACATTATAGATCTGGTCATTTCCAATAAGTCTTCCAGGTTGGCCTAATTCAGCTCGAATTAGTAGACTTAATGAGGTCCCGACCATACCGGCTCAAGCGCCAAATATAAAATATAGTGTTCCGATATCTTTGTGGTTTGTTGAAAAGAATCATCGTTGCGT